AGTTTCGTTTTTGTAATTTTCTAATTGTTTCAAAGCCTTTGCGGTGGAATTAAGAAAATTCAACTTTTCTCGCTCTATCTCAGAGTATCCATTGACTCGAAACTGCTCGGCCTCCATTTCTAGTTTTCGTAAGCGAGTCCGGGCCTTTTCTAGCTGTTCAACGGCCCCCTCACGCAGTTCTTCTGAATTTCGAATAGTATTCAAGATTCTCTGTTTTCGATTATCCAATAAATCACTTAATGAAAGTAGATTCTCTTTCCATTCATTTAAAAACTTCCACGATCCCTTCCCGAACCAAACATGAATCTTTCAATTCATTTGGCTCTCCTGCTCAATTACTTATGCAAAATTCCCCATTTCTTTTTTTGAATGTAATGAGCCTGTCCTCTATTCTCTCTTAATATTCCAAAATCAAAATATCAAAACCAATCACTAATACAAAACCAAAAAAGTCGGAGGACTCTTCTGACCAAACACAAAACCTATGTAATTGTCAGCAAAGTTGTTTTTTTTTCAAATCCAAAAAAAATCTTTTATTTCTTTATACACAATACATAGGTCGTCGATTCAGCATTGGATAAAAAACGGGGAGTTAATCCCAATTTTTCTAATAAGTGGTTAAAATAATTTTATCCATATGAGTGTTCTATATTGATAAATTATTCATTTTGAAACAATCTCTATATTAAATTAATATAATGGTAGAAAGAGTACCATGCTGCGTCTGGACTTCAAACGATTTAGCTTTAACCATAGTGAATGGTCCCATAGTTTTGGTTGATAGAGAATCAAAGTGGATTTACCAACGAATCACGAAATGCTATGGTTCTTGCATATGATTTATTTATTCAGAAGTCATTCGTGAGATCATGTACCTCTCTTTCCTAGTTATAGCAGAAAAAGTACAGCTGGTTGGGTCCAGCCTATTCTTGAAATAAACAACTCGCACGCACTCCCTTTCCAAAAAAGACCAATACCCCAAGCACTACACTTAGATTTATTAGATTTGTTGCTAAAATATCGGTATTAAACCCGAAACTCCCGGCGGACGGCCAGTGGCCCAAATAAACGAAAGAATCGGTTACATTTTTCATATGATCTCCTCTTATAGATAGACTAAAAAAAAGAACAGAGTTCTTTTTGTATCGCCCTGCCACCCCTTATTTAATTTAGATATATCTATAAATATATTTAAATAGAAAATTTCCTGTTTATAAATTATAAAAAAAAGAAAGTCAAAAAAGATTCCATTTATAATCTAAATGGCGAATTACCCCCTTTATTGAAACCCTTCCTAAAAAGGGGGTTCCTTGGACTACAAACGGGAAGGATGAAAGCAAGTAGGTATACTAATTCCTCATCCGCAAATCAGCCCTTCCCGTGGGTTATTTTCTCAACGAATAGGTAATTGTAGAAGGGAAATCTTGCTATAATAAGAAAAAGCAAATTTTTGCATATTTTATTACCTTGAACCTGTCATTTGCTTTTTCTTATTTATAAGATTAAATTTATAAGATTAAACAAAAGGATTCGCAAATAAAAGTGCTAATGCTACAACCAGGCCATAAATTGTTAAAGCTTCCATAAAAGCTAGACTAAGCAATAAAGTACCTCGGATTTTTCCCTCCGCCTCGGGCTGTCTCGCGATACCTTCTACAGCTTGGCCCGCAGCAGTACCTTGACCAACTCCAGGTCCAATAGAAGCAAGCCCTACAGCCAATCCAGCAGCAATAACAGAAGCGGCAGAAATCAGTGGATTCATGATAAGTTCCTCATAAAAAAAAAAAAGAAATGGTTAATGATACAGTCAGCCAATGAATTCTAACTTAATTTTTCCATCGCTACAATTCATCCGGGCGAAGTAACTACAAACTTCAAATTGAAGTAATAATCTTATTCAAGGATCAAAACTACTTTACTTCAATATTTCTTTTTTAATTCTTATCGACAAAGTCTTTGCGAATCCATACGACTTCCGTCCGTCCATTTCTTTGTTCCGAACCATTCTTTGAACTCTTCGATCTTTTTCTTAATTTCATCTGTTTATTCATTCAACTCACAGTCCCAGAGGATACGCAAGGACTTATATTAGAATATCCATCGAAATTTCTAGTAGTAGGGCAAATAAAATATATCTTTAGTTCATATAGAACTAGTCAATATCGAATATTACATATACATGTCTTTCTTCCATAACGTAAACCAATTCTTCATTCATCTTAGATTCAATCGGATTCGAGACTCACGCGTCGAAACAAGTTGACTTATAGCATAGCGACTTATTTACATATAATATACCAAGTAAAAATACTAGTATAAATAGAATAAATAGAATTCTGTAGAGAATGGTATGATATAAATGTACCAACCAGGAATTTAAGGAAAAAGCGCTTTTAGATCTCTTTTCCCCTTTTTTTTCAATTCTCTACTCTAATATCGAATATCGTATTTTGGTTTTGGCTATTACTCTAGATTGTATATAGGGAGTTGTATATTTAGA